ATCAAGCTTCTTCATAGCATTATCCATTATAAATGAATTTTCTAGCATTTGACCCCGTACCACCGAAAGGTTTGGTCGCATACTTGAAAAATAACCCAAAAAATCAAGGGAATGCTTGGATAATTGGTTTATATAAATCCTTCCTGGTTGAGACCACACATAAGAATGACATTGCCATAAATTGACAAGATAATATTTCCACTTATTCATCAGAAGAGGGGTATCCTTCGAAGACAGAATAGATTTTCCTTGATATCTAACATAATGCATAAAAGGATCCTTGAAGAACCATAAGATGGCGGCCGGAAAATCATTAACGAAGACTTCTTCTACAGGATATTTTTTTTTTTCATAGAAATGTATTCGCTCAAAAAAGATACCAGAAGAGGTTAATCGTAAATGAGAAGATTGATTACGAAGAAAAAGTAAAATGGATTCGTATTCACATACATGAGAATTATATAGGAGCAAGAATAATCGTGGATTACTTTTTGAAAAAATAATTTTTTTTGGAGTAATAAGACTATTCCAATTATAATACTCGTGAAGAAAGAGTCGTAATAAATGTAAAGAAGAGGGATCTTTCACCCAATAGCGAAGGGTTTGGACCAAGATTTCCAGATGAATGGGGTAGGGTATTAGTACATCTGATACATAATTTAAATGTGGGAATTTGTCCTCTAAAAAAGGAAATATTGAATGAATTGATCGTAAATTATAAGATTTTACGATTTCTGTCGCCTCTAAGGAAGATACTAATCGTAGGGAAAACGGAATTTCCACAATGACTGCAAATCCCTCCGACATCATTTGAGAATACAAATTTTTGTTGTACCCAAAAATTTTTTTTTGGTTAGAATCATTAGCGGAAATTATCAAATGATTCTGTTGATACATTCGACTAATTAAACGTTTTATAATTAGTAAACTATATTTAGTGTCATAACCTACATTATCCAACAAAATCGATCTATTTAAACCATGATCATGAGCAAGTGCATAAATATACTCCCGAAAGATAAGTGGGTATAGGAAGTCATGTTGCTGATATCTATCTAGTTCTAAATATCCTTGAAATTCTTCCATTTTTAATGTGAACAAGAAAAGAAATAGGTGATTTATTGGGTTATCAAATGATACATAGTACGATACAGTCAAAACAAGGTATTATAGTAAGAAAATACCTCGGAACAAGTAAGACTCATCAACAGACTCTCTAGCCTCTCTTTTTCCATCTAATTGATTTATGTTCATTCTAGGGTAACAAGATGGTTAGAAGTCCTTTATTTTTTCAATCCAATCGCTCTTTTGATTTTGAAAAATCTTTATCAATATACTGCCTTCTTCTACACATTTATCTATACCCCATAATGGGTAATAGCTAATAATTAGGACTCATAAGAAATTTATAATCCACTCATGGGAAAAGTTTTTCCCGTATTAAGCACTAATATATTTTTAACGTCTAATTAGATCGGGTAATCATTCAAAAATTAAGAACAGAAGCTCATTACTTTTTGTTTCCCTATAATTGGAACCGTAGTAGGGCTCTACCCATTTATTCACTCGACCAAATTCATTTTTTTTATTACACGACAAGAATTCAAACAATTTTAATAAGGTTTTGGACCTATTCGGTAAGAATGAAATATTCTTAGAATTATCCATTGATACGACATGCTGCTTTTTCCATTCATTCCTTTCAGGATCAGTCGTGGTCTTACAAACTCTACCGATGGTATGGACGAATCTTTTGCTTCATACAAATGTGTAAAAGATGCTAGCCGCACTTAAAAGCCGAGTACTCTACCGTTGAGTTAGCAACCCAAATAAAATAATTAGAATGTGTAGATACAATCGGAATCTCAATAAAAAAAAGATTGAATTGCACAACGCAATCCAAACCAATCAAAACATTAAAATAGCACAAATTTTTTAAATTCTAATTGATTAGATTCTGAACATAATAAAAATGAGCAGATCCGATGAAAAAATTCTCAGATAAAAATAGGGATAAAGTAAAATATTTAAAAATACATCCATTAATTCTATAGTATATATAGATTTTATTGAGTTTAATCTTAATCAAAAAAAGACTTCTTGTATCACAGAAAATACAAGAACCCATTATTTGAATGAAATAAAAGCTATGGGACGGAGATATAAATGGATCCTTTTATCCACGATCGGATTATATTTATTTGATACACTGTTGTCAATATGAATGTTGAGAAAAGAATACAAAAGAAAAAACAATTTATAAATCTAACTAACAATTCCAATTTCAATCAATTAGACAATTAGAATTATAAGAAAAAATAAGAAAAAAAAAAAAAAAAACTAAGGACTTGTGTTGGATTGGCACTATATATAATATTTCTATACAACACAACATTGATACAATATTGGTGGAAAAAAAAATTAAGTAAAAAAATGAGGTTTATTCACTAAAATAAGCAAGTGAAATCCTTTGTGTTTTTTTATTTGTTCCTTAACTCATTGACAGTAATCTCAAAATTTTATATTTATAGACCCGATTACTTCATTTATTTATTCACTTAATCTTTTTCTATCTATTTTATATATATCAATAAAATTTATATCAATAAAATATAAATAGATTTTTGTCGTTATAAAAGACACTCTTTTATAGTAACAATAATAAATTTAGTATGATATAAATAGAACAAAAGAGGAAATAGCAAAGAAACAAAAAGGTTATACAAGGCTATATACAAATCATCCACATTTTTTTTATTTCATTAATTGAATTTTATTTGTTGATTAGGGCGAAGTTCCGTAAAAACCCCCGCCCTTTTTGAAATATCATGAACAGTTCCTGTAGGTTGAGCACCTTTTTCAAGGAAATATAGAATAGCAGGAACATTTAAATAGATTTGATTCTTTATCGGGTCATAAAAACCCACTTTACGAAGATCTCTTCCCTCTCGTCGGGATCGAACATCAATTGCAACGATTCGATAAATGGCTCATTGGGATAGATGAACAATACTCCCCCCCCCCTAGAAACGTATAAGAAGTTTTCTCCTCGTACGGCTCGAGAAAATTCTAAATTATGTCTATGTATAGAATCATAATATCAAATAGATCCATAAAATCATCAAATTCATTATATTATTGATTTTAGTTTAAATACTTTTTCTTAGTCTTCCCCCCCCCCCAAAAAAAAATTATTTGTATCCTCATAACTCAAGTTGAATAACTCTCAAATAACTCAAAAGAAACCTTTTAGGTATTAAATTTATTGAGTGGTCTCTAACCCTTTTTGTCTGTCTCCTTTAGAATCTATTTTGATTCTTAAATATGATCTGGTTGTTGAGACAATTGAAAACGGTATTTCCTTGTTCCAGGATCTTTATCTTTGCCTTGAATCATTGGGTTTAGACATTACTTCGGTGATCTTTAAATCGTTTCAAAACGGCAGCAACATACCATTTTTTGTGATTTCTTTCTATCAAAGAATCATATGAATGGTTGATTCCTACGTAATACACTTTACTTTTGATTTGATCAAAAGAGTTTTACCAATTCCAAACAAAATTAACTTTTAAATTTTATCGAATTGGATCCTTTAGATTTATATATCTAAAATATACTTACGAAGTTGTTCCAATTTATTGATCGATACTAACCTTAGATTCTTGCCCTTGAGAAATTAATCAATACGTTCTACTCGAGCTCCATCGTGTACTATTTACATGGCAACACTCTCAAAAATGAGGGTTCCAGTGGAACAGAACAAATGATGTCGAGCCAAGAGCACTTTCGTTCCTATATAATATAAAAAAGTGGTGGATGTAAGAATCCACAGCTGATCATGTCCTTCAAGTCGCACGTTGCTTTCTGCCACATCGTTTTAAACGAAGTTTTACCATAACATTCCTTCAGTTTGGAACCAGTATGTAATTGATTCAATTATGGAATCGTGAATAATCATCGGTTCGGTCGGTACATAATAATCTATACTTTTTTCTTCTATATGAAGAATGGATAATGTATGACGAAGTCTCAACAAGAATTCAATCAATTTAACCCCATTGTTTATAATTTTTTTTTTATTATAACTAACATAACATGAATAAATAAACACGAATAAACAAGTTATTTTGAATCTCTATCTTCAAGTAACGTGATAGGATAAATTCAACAATTTCACACTTCTTAGAGTACTAAGAACTCATAAGAAATCATTAAAAAGATTTAATTGATTGAATAGTTTCCTACCCTATATCATTATTTGCATAAGGTTTTACAGTAAGTACCATTCGCTTTTTATCATCATTAAGAGAAAGATAAATCCATATTGGATTAAACCATCAATGATTAATAAAAAAAAAGACTGATGTAAGGAAAGATTGAAGATTTAGGTTGTTATTTTTTCGTATTTCATATTGTAAAATCAGTAATATTTAACAAATAAAAATTTCGTTTCATATGCGTGTTATTTGAACTCGATTAAATTTGTGAAAAAGATATGATTAATAATAATAAAAAAAAAAAGAAATAAGAATCACATTCTATAACAATATTATACTCTTAAACGGAAGACTGGTCGAAAAGACAATCTTTATTTTGATATATTTTATTATGATATAGATTATGATATAGATATATATTTTATTTTTTATTATAGATTAATAAAATTATAGATTAATAAAATGATCGTGGGTCAGGTATGTTCTGGGACGGAAGGATTCGAACCTCCGAATAGCGGGACCAAAACCCGTTGCCTTACCACTTGGCCACGCCCCATTTCTAGTCGACACTAATAAACACTAATATTGGTACTGGTTGTTCGTCAACTCAAGTCTAAATATCTATTATCTATAAAATAGATTACTAGAATTTTTATACATGTAGACGTAGAATTAAACAGAATTTATTGATCATTACATATAATTCAATTAAGATATTGTATGAAAGTATGGTTTATTCTATTCTCTTTTGATTTGAGAATTGAAGGATTTTTGATTGGGTGAGTTCAAATCAAAGAAAGTTTTTTGGTCTATCTTATTTTCTTTTTATTCATTTTTCTTTTCTATGTTTTTCTTTTCTATGAATAATAACATATTTATAATAATAAAATAATAAAAAACTCAATTTATTAATAACTCAATCAAAATAAATAAAATACAATTATCCTCAAGAACAAAATGTTTGTTATGCTTAATATATTTAGTTTGATCTGTATCTGTCTTAATTCTGCTCTTTATTCAAGTAGTTTTTTCGTCGCCAAATTGCCCGAGGCCTACGCTTTTTTAAATCCAATCGTAGATGTTATGCCAGTAATACCTCTGTTTTTTTTTCTCTTAGCCTTTGTTTGGCAAGCTGCTGTAAGTTTTCGATGATATCTTTAATTTAATAATGTCTAGACAAATTCATGATTTATTGAAAAAAAAAAAAATTCAAAGAAAAGAATTGATAAGATCAGATAAGTCTTACACCCTCAATTCAAATATTGAAATTCTTGTACAACCGCGAAAAATCTGGATCACCCCACTTTATTTCTTGGTGTCAAAATAAAAAATCAAAATAGTAGGGTATGCGGTATAAAAACGGAGAATCTATTCTCTTTTTTACTAAAAAAAATCTTGGAGATTATGTAATGCTTACTCTCAAACTATTTGTTTACACGGTAGTGATATTCTTTGTTTCTCTCTTTATTTTCGGATTCCTGTCTAATGATCCAGGACGTAATCCTGGACGTGAAGAATAAAAGATAAGGTTTTTGTTTTCCTTGCTTGATTTTTAAATGTTCTTAGTAGGATTTTATCTATTACACATTTTTAACTATTAAAAATAAAAAGAGCTCGCGAAAAATTCGAAAGAAAATACCAAGTCATCAACAAAAACGGAAAGAGAGGGATTCGAACCCTCGGTACGAAAAACTCGTACAACGGATTAGCAATCCGACGCTTTAGTCCACTCAGCCATCTCTCCTCCCAATTGAAAAAGGATAATACTATGTTACATTATAAAAAATAAGGATTGAAAGAGCCCTTCATAATATTTTTTTTTCATCCGAGAGTGCTTTTTAGTTCCACGGCCCGGCTAAGTACTGACCAGGCCGGGCCCGCCATTTATTGTTCCAACGAATCATAAATCATTTTTTTTTTATTTGAAAACTAAAATACTTGCTTGTTATTACGATTGGAAAAAAAAAAAACTCTTTTGATTTCTATGATATAGAATCAAATGATATCGAATCAAAGTGTCGTTTCTTATCTTAATTTTTTATATTTATTCTTTATTTTCTTTATTCCTTTTATTTTAGTAAAGTAAATAAATAACAAAAAGGGAGCTGTGGATTCTTGCACAATACATTTTCATGTATGTTATGGCTTAAGTAGTTTTGTCGAGACGTCTAGGTCAAAAACCTCCGGCAAAAAAACACTTGTTATTTAGTTTTAGTTATTGAAATTTAATGAATTCTCTTTTCCGAATCTCATTGGGTTCTCTGATACAACACGTAAACGCTCTAATTTTCATGATTATTTTATGATCCTATCCTTTCTTTTTACTCTTTTAACTTTTTATTACGACCCATTTTCTTGTTCGACAAAAGGTTCATTTATATACAATAATCGGATTGTAGCGGGTATAGTTTAGTGGTAAAAGTGTGATTCGTTCTATAATCCTTTATATAGTTAAGGGGTCTTTCGGTTTGATTAATATTTCATTCCGACCAAAAACTTTATTTCTTAAAAGGATTTAATCCTTTACCTCTCAATGAAAAATTCGAGGAAGAATATACATTCTCGTGATTTGTATCCAAGAATCAATTCAAAATTGAAAAATTGGATTATGAGATTACGAAACATAATTTTTTTTTTTAATTAGATCAATACTTCTAATTGAATAAGTATAAGTAAAGGATCCATGGATAAAGATAGAAAGTGGCTTTCTAATCGTAACTAAATCTTTAATTTGGAATTTGTATTACGGAAATTGAAGCAAAATGGCTATTAAACAATGACTTTGGTTTACTAGAGACATCGACAAATTTTTTTAGCTCGGTAGAAACAAAATGCTTTTCCTAAGGATTCTCTCACATAGAAATAGAGAACGAAGTAACTAGAAAGGTTGTTATAATATAATCCCCCTCTTTTCTATAGGGATCGTCTAGAAAGCGGGTTGTTCTGAATACATTCAGACAGAAAAGCTGACATAGATGTTATGGGTGGAATTTTTTTTTTCGTTCATGTCTTAATATAGGAATTTATACATCTTCCATAAAGGAGCCGAATGAAACCAAAGTTTCACGTTCAGTTTTGAATTAGAGACGTTAAAAATGATGAATCAACGTCGACTATAACCCCTAGCCTTCCAAGCTAACGATGCGGGTTCGATTCCCGCTACCCGCTTTTACTTTATTTTTTTATTAAATTAATAAGAAATAAGAAAAAAATAGAATTAAATATTTTGAGATTTTTATTATTTTATAAAAATTTTTATGAATATAATTAATGTAATGCATCA